TTAAACTGATCCTAATAAAGAAATCATTAAAATTAAAATACCTCCTATAACATTAAATATGTTAATTAAGATTATAATCTCATTACCTAATTCTTGATTATTAATTCCGTATTTTTTCAAATTACTCAAAAATACTGAAAAAAATAATCTTAAATAATAAAATAACCTTATTAGAGAACCTAGAATTAAAAGAAAAACAATAGATATCCACGGGCCTCTTACACTTGATATAACTACTAATCACTTTGAAATAAACCCAAGTAAAGGAGGTAAGCCCCCTAAGGATAAAAGCAGTAGCATGATAGTAAGCGCAGCAAAGCCACTATTTTTTAAGTTATTAATATTTTTCATTATTCCAGAATCATTATATCAAAGACTTATAAATAAAGAAATACTAATTAACACATAAATTCCCAGATACATTTTTATTGTTCACTCTGAATGTACAAGGGCAAATATTATTCACCCTAAATGGCTAATAGAAGAATATGCTAATAGAGCACGAATTTGAGTTTGATTTATACCTCCCACTCCACCGACTAATGCGGAACCTGCACTAATTACACATAGCATAAAAATTACTCTGTATGATTGTCTAATTTCCAATAAACAAAGAACTAGAAATAAAGGAGCAAGTTTCTGTCATGTAGCTAAGATTAAACAGGAAACTCAGGGTAACCCAGCCATAACACCAGGCAACCAATAATGAAAAGGAAAAAGACCTAATTTGATACACAAACCTCTAACTAAGATAATAAATCCTAAAATTCTAGGATTTCTAATTTTAGTGTATATATCCCAAGTGAAAGACATATTAAAAACTAAGAGGCTCCCAAATATTAAAAACCTCGAACCTAAAGCCTGGATAATAAAGTATTTAACAGCTGACTGTCTTTCAGATACCCTTTTCTGATACACTAACATAGGAAGAAATCCAATTAAGTTAATTTCCAAACCTGCCCAGATTCCAAGTCAATGAACAGAAGACACGGAAAGCAATGTACCAATTCCTATTACTGATATAAACATATAACCAAATGGAAGTCTTGAAAACATAAGAAAAAGGATAAAATCGAATTACCCAAAACAAAGTTAGCAGCCCTGTTTTACTCCAAGTTTTTTCTCTACTGAGCTCAATCTAAAGAACCTTCATTCCATTCGTGAAACAGGCCTAAAACAAGAATTATTAAAAAAATAAATGTTCCAATTATTAAAGGAAAAGAAAAACTTCCTGCTATCCTTGCTAACACTGGGAATAATAAAACAATTTCAACATCAAAAATTAAGAAAATAATAGCCAGTAAAAAGAATCGTAAGGAAAATGGCAAACGAGCTGACTTAATAGGATCAAACCCACACTCAAAAGGAGAATTTTTCTCTCGATCACTAATAGCTCGTTTAGCTAGTACTCAACCAAGACCTATAACAACAATAGATAAAATCAAGGCAATAACTCTTCTAAAAAATCTACTTAGCATTTTTAGTACTAGAGAATAATAACATCCCATATTAATCAACATCAATGATTTCCGTTCATCCGGCGTAGTACTTACCAATTCTGGCCATAAAGCTAAATGAGTAAATTAATCTTACATTCTCCTAATTAACAGCTAGGCGCCTCTATTTTGGCTTTCATTTATTTATTATACTAAATATAAAAAGGGACTTTCACCCCCAAAATACGGGCCGAAACCGCATGCAAATTTCTCGCTTTTTATACTATTCTGACCCGAAAGTTTGATAAAACTTATTGTCTGAATGCAAATCAGATCTTTTACTTTAAAGTATCAAGTCTTGCTCTTAGAGGCACTCTTGCCGTTTTTAGATTAAAAATCTAACACTTATATCTCAGTCATCTAAGAATTTAGATTAACACCCTCATCAGTAAATTGATAAATAAAGGAATAATCAAACTACATCAACAAAGTGTCAGTACCATGCAGCTGCCTCAAACCCAAAATGATGACCGGTAGAGAAATGTTGCAATCAAACACGAACTAAACAAACTAACAAAAACGTTCTTCCAATAAGTACATGTAAACCATGGAACCCAGTTGCTACAAAAAAGCTTGAACCATATACCCCGTCTGCAATAGTAAAAGAAGCTTCGTAATACTCGCAAGCTTGTAAGAAAGTAAAATAAATCCCCAAAATAACTGTTGCTAAAAGTCCTTGCAGTCCTCCAGGGTTATCTCCTTCTATTAATCTATGATGAGCTCAAGTAACGGTCACTCCAGAAGCCAATAAAACCCCAGTATTCAATAAAGGAACTTCAAAGGGATTTAAGGGAGTAATTCCAGCAGGTGGTCAACATGACCCTAATTCTATTCTAGGGGCCAACCTTCTGTGAAAATAAGCTCAAAAAAATGCAAAAAAGAAACAAACTTCTGAAACAATAAATAAAATTATCCCCCAACGAAGTCCTTTCGATACCTGAATTGTATGAAATCCTTGGAAAGTTGCTTCCCGAATTACGTCTCGCCATCATTGAACTATAGTTATAACAATAAGAAACACTCCAAGCAATGCTGTGATATAACCATATCCATGAAATCATCCAGCTAATCCAGATGTTAAGAATAATGCTCCTATAGAACCAGTTAAAGGTCATGGTCTAAATTCAACTAAATGAAAAGGATTACGTGCCATAATTGGTTATCTATACGATCTCTAGTAAGCCAGCGCCTCCTTTGGTGAGCGCTGGCTTGCTTTGAGACAATATTTGCCACCCTAGCATCTTCAGTGCTATGCTCTAAAATTAAGCTATCAAGGCTAAAAAAGATGTTTGAAAGAAAATAGAATTAAGACAAAAAATAGAATTAGAGCGATAAAAAAGTTAAAGGATTTAATTTGGACACTTTGATTGTTTACTGATATTGAAGATGAAACTAGATTTCTACCTTGCCCTCCTAAAATTTCTAATCATCCTATATCAATCGACTTAATAATGTTTCTTCCTAACAGTATTGAAAACTTAGTAAGTGGTTGAGTTGAAATTGGTGCTAAGAATCATATGGTTGAAAAAAAGAATTTTATTTTGTTTATCCTTTTTTTGTTGTAGTCTGAATCTCAAGCTAAGAAGGCTAAAAAAACACCTGAGATAATAACAAAGATCGTTAATAACTTCAGGTATAAAGGCAAGACAAACGGCACCGGATTAAACTGTAAGAAAATATTTTGAAGTGCGAAACCAGCAATTACAGCTATAAGTCTTAGAATTGTAGTCGCTCAGTTAACATAGGGATCTAACTCTTGCTTTTCGTGAAAAGATGACCCTTTAATATGCCCTCATAGAGAACAAAAAGACAAGCGAAATGAATATGCTGCGGTTATTCCAGTGGCTAAAAAAATTAATAGTACTATCAGGAAGCTAGTAGGATTGTGAAGTGATAACTCTAAAATTAAATCTTTAGAGTAAAATCCCCTTAAGAAAGGAGCACCGCAAAGTGATAAATTAGCAATATTTATACATGCTGTTGTTAAAGGAGCTTGAGAAAACAGTAGACCTATGTGGCGAATGTCTTGAGTATTTGATCTATTATGAATAAATATTCCAGCACACAAGAACAATAGAGCTTTAAATAGTGCATGAGTATATAAGTGAAATAGAGCTAGGTAGGGCATCCCTAGGCCTAAACTTATTATTATAACCCCAAGTTGGCTTAAAGTAGAAAGAGCAATGATTTTTTTTAAGTCGTTTTCATAGTTAGCCCCAATTCCTGCTATGAGAAGAGTGAGGACGGAGATAAATAGTAATATCGGTTTGAATATTGAAATTGTCTCTAAGAAAGGGAAAAAACGAATAACTAAGAAAACTCCTGCAGTCACTAGTGTTGATGAATGAACTAGCGCAGATACGGGCGTAGGTGCCGCTATAGCAGCAGGCAACCATCTAGAAAAGGGAATTTGCGCTCTTTTTGTTATAGCAGCTAATGTCACCGTAAGGGCTAGTCAGGACGTTAGATAGAAGTCTCAAATTGATAAGATAGATCAGTGTCCTTGTAGAACTAAAATTCCAATTGAGATTAGAATTATTACGTCTCCAATACGGTTTGCTAAAACTGTAACTATTCCGGCTCCTAGAGATTTTATGTTTTGATAATAAATTACTAAAGCAAATGACACAATTCCTAAACCGTCTCAGCCTAATAATAATGCAGGTAATCTAGGAATGAATACTAAAAGGTTTATCGATAGAACGAATAATATTACGAGTCAAACAAATCGTTTTAAAAATGGATCGTGAGACATATATCTTGAAGAGAATATTATAACACAACCTGAAATTAAACAGACAACATTTCTAAAGCTAAGTCTTACAGGATCAAGAATTAATATTAAGGTTATACTACAAGAACTCATTTGGAAAATTGACCATTCTAGAATGATGTTTTTTCTTTTAAGAATAAATATTATTGTCACAGGAAATAATAATGTACTGTACAATAAGAGGAATAGTGAACTAATAGAAGAAGATTTTAGACTTAAATTCATAGGTCAAGTGAAATCGAAATTTTCATTATCAAATCCACAGGCTGATGTTTTACACTTAAACTAACTTGACTAAGTTCATATCGAAATTAAATCTCTTTTTAAAATTAGAAAGTTTCCGGGGATTCAATGTAAAAGGAATAGTGTGAATCCGGTAGATTTAAAGTCACTAAAAGGTTTTAAAAATTTAGGTCTCCCTCCATGCTGAATTCTCGTGTATAAGTATATTCTATATAAAGCGGCTAAAAAACTTATTAGTCCTAGTGAAATTAAATAGTATTTAGAACTAAAGATAGTAGAGGGAAAGATTATAATTTCTCCTAGTAAGTTAATTCTGGGAGGTGCCGCTATATTTATAATACAAAATAGAAATCATCATATTGCAAGTAGTGGCAGTAATATTAATATTCCTTTTCTTAAAAACAATCTTCGTGTATGACTTTTTTCGTAAGTATAATTAGCTAGTGCAAAAAGAGCTGAAGAACAGAATCCATGAGATAACATTAGAATTAATGCTCCTCTCCATCCTCAAGATGTGTTTGAAAAAGCTCCTGCTAATATTAATGATATGTGACCAATTGAAGAGTAAGCAATAAGTGACTTTAAATCAACTTGTCGGAAACATACAATGCTAGTAATGACTCCTCCTCAAATTGCTAAGGAAAAAATAATAATACATGTTTGTGAGGAAATAAAATTAAAATACTGGTATACCCGTAGGATTCCATATCCACCTAGTTTTAATAGAACTGCGGCTAGAACTATTGAACCTGCAACTGGGGCTTCAACATGTGCTTTTGGAAGCCATAAATGAACAGTAAATATTGGTAGCTTTACTAAAAATGCAGTAAAACATAATAGTGTTAAGAAATTCCAAGCTCATGAATAGTCAGTATTATAAGGATGAACCCGTAATCTTCTAATTATTAAAATATCTCTTGATCTTAGTCTTTGGGAAGCTCACAAGATAATTAATAAGAGGGGTAGGGAAGCAGCTACAGTATAAATTATTATGTACATACCAGCTTGAAGTCGTTCTGGGTCATTCCACCAGCCTAAGATTAGTAAAAGTGTGGGAATTAATGAAGCTTCGAAAAGAAAATAAAAAACTAAAATACTAGAAGATATAAAGGTGAGAATTAAAATTAAGTTTAAAATTAGAACAAATCTTGAAAACAACAAATAGTTATTCTTAGGGATTTTTACTCTATTTTGTCTAGCTAGTATTATTATTAAGGAAATTCATAAAGTCAAGGAAATTAAAATTCTAGATATAGAATCGATTCTTAAAAAAGAGTTAATCGATTCATGAGAAAAGAATGGGTTGAAAAGGTGAATTATAGAAATCAATCTTCCTAAGGCTAAAGATCATATTTTATGATATCAGCATCATTTTTTATTAAAAAAGAATAAAAAAGTGAGTCTTATGAATACTACACCTAGCATTTATGTATAGAAAACCTTGAAACGTAATCATTTCCTTCGGAACGAATGATTGCTACTAAGATAGCTAATCCTAACCTAGCTTCGCAAGCTCCTAAGGTAATAAGAATTAATGAGGTTTCTCCGCTAAAAGTGATGTTAGTCGATAAAGCAAACAATATAATAAATAAATTTATGGTAACAGCTTCTAATCTTAGTAAAACTCTTAGTAAGTGCTTATATTGTAAAGAAAGAGCTAGCAAAGCTATAAAAACTCCAAATATTCTAAGTATACTTAAATAAAATGTTCTCATTTCTTATCTTTTAATAATACAACTAAATAGTTAAAAGCAACAATAGCTTAAATTAGAGCATTGGTCTTGTAAGTCAAAGGTGAATAAATAGATTTCTTGTTGCTAAGCTATTAAGTGAATTGAACACTTCAAATTTGTTTTCAAGACAAATTTTCCCCAGGAAATAACTCTTATTATTTGCGGTACTAATAATCTAAAATATTATCTCATAAGATTTGAACTACAGGATCAATCACAAAGTATATAAAATATAAGACAGTGAAAACTTGACCAATCTGTTCATAAGGGGCTTCTACTGGACAAGCTCCAATTCAGGTGAGAATAAAAAACATCCCAATGTAAAATCAAAATAAAATTTGATTTAATGGGTAGAACGCTATAGAACGAAATTTACCTAAGTGAGTAAAAGGTAAAATAAATAAAATAGCAATTGATATAACCAATGCAATAACTCCCCCTAATTTATTAGGAATAGATCGTAAAATGGCATATGCAAAAAGAAAATACCATTCCGGCTGAATATGAACAGGGGTTACTAAAGGATTAGCAGGAATAAAATTTTCTGGGTCTGTTAATAGCTGAGGAGAAAATAAAGCTAATATACTTAAAAGAAATAATACAACCAAAAATCCGACTAAATCTTTAAATGTATAATATGAATGAAATGGAATTTTTTCACCATCCCTATTAATTCCTAATGGATTATTAGACCCTGTTTCATGAAGAAACAGTAAATGAAGAACGGCAAGTGCTGCGATAACAAAAGGTAGAAGAAAGTGTAGAGCAAAAAAGCGAGTTAAAGTAGCATTATCTACTGCAAACCCTCCTCATACTCATTCTACTAATATTTTTCCAACATAAGGAACAGCTGATAATAAGTTGGTAATAACAGTAGCTCCTCAAAAAGATATTTGACCTCAAGGTAATACATACCCCAAAAAAGCTGTTCCTATTGTTAAGAACAAGAGGATTACACCAATATTTCAGGTATGAATATTAACGTAAGAACCATAATATATTCCTCGACCCGCATGTAAATAAAGGCAAATAAAAAATCAAGACGCTCCATTAGCATGAAGTGCCCGAAGTAATCAGCCATATGATACGTCTCGAGAAATATGTATTACAGAACTGAAAGCTAGGTCTACATGAGCGGTGTAATGTATAGCTAAAAATAAACCTGTTACAATCTGAATACCTAAACATAAACCTAATAGTGAACCAAAGTTTCATCAAATTGACAAATTTGATGGAGCGGGAAGGTCAACTAAAGCTCCATTTATAACTTTTAAAATAGGATGTACTTTTCGAATAGGACTTCGCATGTAAATATCCTTAACTACTAAATGGCCGAAGCGAAGCTTGTTGATAGTAACAAATTTTTACAACAACAATTAAATTAATTAACAAAATAATAGCTAGTCCAATTAGAATCGAAATTATCTGAGGAGCTACTATTTCAATACCGTAGATCTTTAAAACTTTTATTTCATTAAAAATTCTTAAGTACCCGATTGAAGAAACATCGATTAATGGTAAAAAGTAAAAAATAATAGATAAAGGTAAAATTATAATTGAAAAAAATAACATGGGTGTTCCTTTTCCAAATAAAACGTTAGGAGATAAAGCAGCCACATAAGCAAATATTACTAATAATCCACCTACATAAATAAGAAACAAAATATACCCATATCAAGAAGATAATATCACGGCTCTAATAAAACATATTAGTAAAGTAGAAATTATAATGACTAACCCTAGCCTTAAAGGCTGTATTATTAAAGGTAATAATAGAAGTCTTGATAACGTTATACTAAAGACAATTAGTGCTCTCATTTCGAAATGTGGGATTATTTACCCAAGCTTTAGCTTCCAATGCTAATATTTTCATTAAACTACACTTTCGTATATTGATATTCTCTAGTAATATAAATATGAAGATAAGCTGGCTACCAGCAAAAGGAAACTTAATGCAGCTGGTAAGAATCCTTTTCAAGTCAATCCTATTAATAAATCGTAACGAAATCGAGGATATCTTCCACGAACTCAAATAAATGCAAAAGCAAAAAATAAAACTTTAAATATAAAGGCTAAGTCGCTTTCGATTAAAATTATTGATCTCCCACCAAAAAAGAGTAGAGCAGAGAATAATCTTATAACTAAAATATTAGCATATTCAGCTAGAAAAATTAATGCGAAACCGGCCGCACCATATTCGATATTGAATCCCGAGACTAACTCAGACTCCCCTTCTGCAAAATCGAATGGAGCTCGGTTTGTTTCTGCTACACAAGTTACAAATCATATTAATGAAACTGGAATTATTAAAAAAGTTAATCAAATAAATTCCTGGGATTCCTTAATTTCAATGAATCTAAAACTTCCTACTAAAAATAGTGGAAAAAGAAGAATTAAGGCTATACTAACTTCATAGGAAATAGTTTGAGCAATGGCCCGTAAACTACCTAATAAAGCATATTTAGAGTTTGATGCCCATCCGGCTAATAAAGTTCCATATACATTTATTCCAGAGACACACAGAAAAAACAAAATGCCTCACTTAAAATAAGAACAAGAATATAATGTAGGATACAACTGTCACAACAGCAAGGCTAAAATGAACCTAAAAATAGGGGCAATGAAATAAGGGGAGTAATTTGCTATTGTAGGTTTTGCAATTTCTTTCGTCAAAAGTTTAGCCGCGTCTGCCAGTGGTTGTGGAAGACCTATAAATCCTACTTTATTAGGTCCTTTTCGAATTTGAATATATCTTAGGCCCTTTCGTTCTAAAAGAGTAAAAAAAGCGACTGCCAATAAAATACAAATATAAGTGAATACTGTTGAAATAATAGAAATATACATTATAAAGAAAAGAAATTTCATCTTTATATTTAGGGCTTAAACCTAATGCACTTCATCTGCCACCTTTATGACGCTATCAAATAAAGGAATTTCACCTATATCTATTGATCCTAAGTCAATTGCATTAACTTTTGCTAATTTGATATTTAATTTTCAATTAAATTTAATCAGTAAAAATATAATTTTATAATAAATTGGTCCTTTCGTACTAAATTTATCGAACTAATTAAAGATAGAAACTGACCTGGCTCACGCCGGTCTGAACTCAGATCACGTAGAATTTTAATGGTCGAACAGACCAACCCTTAAAGACTGCTGCACCTTTAGGATATTCTGGTCCAACATCGAGGTCACAAACCTTTTTTTCGATATGAGCTCTTAAAAAAGATAATGCTGTTATCCCTACGGTAACTAATTTCTTTAATCAAAATAATTTTGGATCAATTCTAGTTTGATTTTAGTTAACTTTATTAAAAGGAAGCTTTTTATGTTCCTCAGTCGCCCCAACTAAAATATTTAATAGACAATTTTTTATAAATATTAATTAATTAATTCTATTAACTTCTTTCAAGCTCGATAGGGTCTTCTTGTCTTTTAATTTCATTTAGGCTTCTTCACCTAAAAATAAAATTCTATTAAATTATAAAGAGACAGTTTCATTCTTGTCAAACCATTCATACTAGCCTTCAATTATAAGGCAAATGATTATGCTACCTTTGCACGGTCAGAGTACCGCGGCCGTTGAAAAATTCACTGGGCAGGTCCGACTCCTTATTACTGGAATTCAAGGAGCCATGTTTTTGCTAAACAGGCAGAATGAGTATTTGCCGAGTTCCTTTTTATAATTTTTTATGTTATAAATAAATATAAACTTTAACTAATAAGTTGTTAAAGGCATATAAAATATGTTAATACTCATCTTAGCATTAATACAATTTAATTTAATTATTAAATTTTTTTCTATAATCATAAGTAAATCAATTATTTTTTTAATTAGTTAATAAATTATAACAAACTCAAAATTATGGCTATTTTCAAGCCTAAATTTTAATAAAAATACGATACAAATATATTTCTAATTTTCGAGCTTATCCTCGAAAATTTAACTAAATTAAATTCTTTTTATATAATAACTTATAAAAATTAAATTAATTTAAAGTACTTATATACTTTTATAGAAAAACTAGCTATCATCTAATACGGATAAAATTTCATTTCCATTTTTATTTCTAAGAAAGTTTTTGCTACAACTACTCTTTTATGCTAATATACTGAATAAAAATAACTCATTAGATTTCGAGAAATTTAAGAAAAAATACATATCTAGCTAAACCATGATGCAAAAGGTACAAGCATTAAGCTTTTCTATTTTTAGATTTAATTAATTCCCTTACGGTACTTTTCTTAGATCTTATTTAATAATTTTCTATCACTTTTACTAAATTTAAAAATGTTTTAAATCATTATAAAATTATTTTTAATAACTTATATAGACTATTGTATTTAATTTAAAAACAACTTATAATTTAAGTATATTTTCAGTGTAAGTGAAATGTATTATATTTATACTATGTTTTTCATCTAGGGACAATTTCCATTACCCCTGCTATGTTACGACTTATCTCATTTTTCAACGAGAGCGACGGGCGATGTGTGCACGTTTCAGAGCCTTATTCAAGCTATTTATGTATTTTAGTTTACTTTCAAGTCCTCCTTCAAAATAAGTTCCATTTAAATTTCCGTAATTATGATTTTTATAACTGTAACCCATCCTCTCCCTACTATAGGCTGCACCTTGATCTGACGTTTTAACTAATAAGTTTTAACTGCTAACTTCTATATTTTTAAAAGTTACCTGACGACGACGGTATACAAACTGATTACAAAATAGGGTTAGATATTGCGCGGATTGTCGATTACGAGACAGGTTCCCCTGATAGGTCTAAAACACCGCCAAGCCCTTTGAGTTTTAAATTTTTAACTATTCATAGTACTCTGGTAAATTTAATTCTATTTACAATCAAGAATAATGGGGTATCTAATCCCAGTTTCCCTCAAGACTATCACAGCTTCAGTATACATAGTTATTTTTAGATTAGCTATCTATATACAAATTTTACTTTTTTATAGATGTTTAATAAACTAAAGTTATTCCTATAAACCTAACTGTCTTTTTACCTAAAAATATAACTTAATCACTTGGTATAACCGCGGATGCTGGCACCAAGTTAACCCGATTTAGTGTACGAAGTTAATTCAGGTTTTCACCCTTATTAGATTAACCTTCAGCACTGGTGTTAGTGGGACTTTTCAAAGCATTTTTTATAACTATAATACTTTAAGAAATTATGTGAAATCATATAATTTATTTTAAATCACATTTATTCTTACCTCACCTCTTTCAATAAAAACCATGTGTATTACTATGTTCTCGTTATATTATTAAGTCAGAGCCAAGCTTAATTAATAATTATTAAAATTTAAATACGATTACTTATACTTTAGTGCTGGTTGATACCCATCTTACTTCTTAATAAAAGGGGTTTCTATGGTGTAAAAATGCACATTAGATTTTCATTCTAAAGGAATAAAATTATTTTATTAGAAATAAGTTCATCTACACCAAATAAATTATCTTTTGAGTATGATATAGTACACTTGCCTTCCAAGTAAGAGGATTAAAAAATTTTAAAAAAGATATTACAAAGCGGTGTAAGGGCACAAAGAATTTTGATTTCTTAGGAGAGGTTCATATCCTCCTGGTAAAGGTTTTAAGTTAATTTAAACTATAAGCCTTCAAAGCTTAATATAAAGAAAGATCTTTAAACCTTGCCCGCCATAGTTTATGTAAAACATCGACCTGCAAAATCGAGAAAGGAAGAATTTTCCTGGTGTGTTTGTTTGGTGGCTGAGTGTATAAGCGGTAGACTGTAGATCTATTAACGGAGTTAATTCTTCCCAACAAATATATGTAAAATAAGCTAAATAGAAGCTATTGGGTTCATACCCCAAAAATGAACATAAGTTCTTTTACAATATAATTTTTTATTTAAGTAAGCCATACTCAAATTAATGAGGGTGTTCGTCTGAGTATAGAGTAATTAGAAGACAAAAAATATAAGCTTGAATTAAACTAATACCAAACTCAAAAATTGTATACAAAACCTGAATTGACAAAAGCAATAATATAGAGAAAATAGATGATAAAAAGAAACTAGCTGTTAAGTAATTTCCAATTAATGTTAAAACAATATGCCCGGCCCTTATATTTGCAGTAAGTCGTACTGATAAGGTAATTGGGCGAACCATAATTCTTACTGTTTCAATAATAACCAAAAATGGATTTAATGGTGCTGGTGCTCCTATAGGCAAAAGTCCTGCTACTACTGAACTTGGATTGTAGAAAACCGCCGATACAATTAATGTTAATCATAAAGGTAAACCGAGAGATAGTGATACAGCTAAGTGGCTAGTAGGTCTAAAGACATAAGGAATTAAGCCTCTTATATTTATCAGAATTAAAAATAAAAACAAACCTGTAATAATATTTACAAATCCTCCTATATTAATACCAAAAGAACGGAAAACCTGAGAAGAAGCAGTGTCTTTAAAGACACTCACTACTCTAAGCCACCGGGGGGACATTACTCAATAAGAAGAGCTAAAAAGAACAATAGTAATTAAAGAGAAAATTCACATTAATACATATAATGATATAAAAACTTGATTATTGTCATCAAAAGAAGAAAAAATGTCTACAAGCATTCTTATTTTATCAGTTTCATTTGTTTTCTTTAAGTGGAGTTGAAGTTAAGTTCTCCCCTTGAAAAAAAACTTTATCAGATCATCAAATCAATACAGATATTGTCAGTACAGCTACTCAAAACAAAATAAATAATAAAATTCAATTTAATGGAGATAATTGAGGCATGTAAAAAGTACTAAGCTTAATTAGTAACGTAAGGCTGACAACCTTATATTATAGTTTAACTAACTTTTTAATCCGACACATTAATAGCTCATTCTAAAAAATTTTTAAGTGGAACAGCTTCTACTACAATAGGCATAAAAGAATGATTAGCTCCACAAATTTCAGAACATTGACCGTAAAATACTCCAGGATACTTAATAAAAAAACCTAGCTGATTTAGTCGTCCTGGAATAGCATCTACTTTAACTCCTAATGAGGGTACAGTTCATGAGTGAATAACATCAGCCGAAGTTACCAATACACGCAAGTCAGTTTGAGTTGGTAATACAACCCGATGATCTACTTCTAATAGGCGAAAATCACCAGGCTCTAATTCATTAGTTGGCACTATATATGAATCAAACTCGATATTTGAATAATCTGAATATTCATAACTTCAATATCATTGATGTCCAATTCTTTTAACAGTTAACCTACAATCACCAATTTCGTCAAGTAAGTATAATAACCGCAAAGAAGGTAAGGCTAAAAAAATTAAAATAAATGCAGGAATAATTGTTCAAATAGTCTCAATAGATTGACCTTCAACTAAAGAACGGCAAGTATATTTGTTTACTATTAAAGATACCGCAGCATATCCAACTAAACTAATAATTATAACCAAGATTATTATAGCATGGTCATGAAAAAAAATTAATTCTTCTATTAAAGGAGAAGCTGCATCTTGAAATCCTAATTGTCCTCATAGGCTCATGTCGTAAAATATTAACTTATAATTAACTAGCTACTAAAGCTCCTGTTTCAGGTGCATTATGGAAATCAGCAGGTAGAATGTTATCTCATTCTAAAGCTGTTCTTAGATGAGTTCTTCAAATTACACTTCGTTGAGAAATTAATGCCTCTCATACAATCACTATGAAGTACAAAACAGCTACAAAAGAAATTATTGAACCAATTGATGATACAACATTTCATTTTGTATAGCAATCAGGATAATCTGAATAACGTCGTGGTATTCCTGCTAAACCTAAAAAGTGTTGGGGAAAGAAAGTTACATTAACCCCAATAAATATAATATAGAAATGAGCTTTAGTTCATCGGTCATTTAGTGTCACTCCACTTAATAAGGGAAATCAGTAATTGAAAGCCCCAAATAGAGCAAACACTGCTCCTATAGAAAGAACGTAATGGAAATGAGCTACAACATAATACGTATCATGAAGCATGATGTCTAATGAAGAATTTGACAATACAATTCCTGTTAACCCTCCAACCGTAAAAAGGAAAATAAATCCTAATGCTCAAAGCATAGGAGTTTCATACTTAATTTTAGCACCGTGAATTGTAGCAAGTCAGCTAAATACTTTAATTCCTGTAGGAACAGCAATAATCATTGTAGCCGCTGTAAAATATGCTCGAGTATCAACATCCATCCCAACTGTAAACATGTGATGAGCTCATACAATAAAACCTAGAACACCAATAGCTAATATAGCATAAATTATACCTAGAGTTCCAAATGTTTCTTTCTTAGCAGAATAATGACTAACAATATGAGAAATTATTCCAAATCCTGGAAGAATTAAAATATAAACTTCAGGATGCCCAAAAAATCAAAACAAATGTTGATATAAAATAGGATCTCCACCACCTGCTGGATCAAAGAACGCAGTATTAAAATTTCGATCAGTTAGAAGCATTGTAATAGCTCCTGCTAACACTGGTAAAGATAAAAGAAGTAAAATAGCAGTAATTTTAACAGATCATACAAATAAAGGAAGACGTTCAAACTGTATTCCTCGTCATCGTATATTAATAATAGTTGTAATAAAATTAACAGCCCCAAGAATTGATGATACACCTGCAAGATGTAAAGAAAAAATAGCTAAATCTACAGAACCACCAGCATGAGCTAAATTAGCAGATAAAGGAGGATAAACCGTTCATCCAGTTCCTACCCCTCTTTCTACTGCGGCAGAAGATAATAAAAGAAGTAGTGCGGGAGGAAGTAATCAAAATCTTATATTATTTAAACGAGGAAAAGCCATATCAGGAGCTCCTAATATTAGCGGAACCAATCAATTCCCAAATCCACCAATTATCATAGGTATTACTAGGAAAAAAATTATTACAAAAGCATGAGCTGTAACAATTACGTTATAAAGTTGATCGTCACCAAGAAGAGCTCCCGGTTGTCCAAGTTCAGCACGAATAAGGAGCCTCAAAGCTGTACCAACTAATCCTGATCATATTCCAAATAGAATATATAATGTTCCAATGTCTTTATGATTTGTAGAAAATAATCAACGCAT